TTATGTAAAATTATATTTATATAAAAAACTATTAAAAATGGTTTAATATCATTGTAAATAATAATTTACTTAAAAAATTATTTTTAAGTATATTAAAATATTTAATTAAAATTAATTATTTTAATTAATTAATATATATATATATATATAAATATTTAATTTATTATATAATTAAATAATATTATAATTTTTTTTTATATAAAAATTAATTATTTTAATATTAAACTTTCATAATGAATAATAAAAAATTAAATTCTTATTGTATTTAAATTTGAATATTACAAAAAATGAATTAAATAATAAAAAAAAAAAAAAAAAAAAAAAAAATTAAATCTATATGAAATTTTTATGTATATAGATAAATATTTATGATTTTGAAAATTTACTAATAATTTATTTTATATATAAATTTTAGTATTAATTTTTAATTATTTTAATAATATTTAAATTAATTAAATTGTAGTAAATAAAATTAAAAATTTAAGAAATTAAGATTTAGTAATATTAAAATTATTAACAAATTTTGTGCCAGCAGTTGCGGTTATACAAAAATTAAAATAAATTTTTTTAGTTTTAAATAGATAAAATAAAAATTTAAATAAAATATTAAATTATTAGGTGAAATTTTAATTTAATTAAAATTTATTTTTTTTTATGATTTTGGAAATTTTATTATAAACTAGGATTAGATACCCTATTATTAAAAATTTAAATTTAAAATACTAAAATATTAAATAATTAATTATTGAAACTTAAGTAATTTGGCGGTATTTTAGTTCATTTAGAGGAATCTGTCTAGTAATTGATAATTCACGAATAAATTTACTTAATTTTTTTTATTTTGTATATCGTTGTTAAAAAAATATTTTATAATAATAATAATATTTAAAAATTATGATAAAAAATTAATTCAGATCAAGATGCAGATGATAATTAAGAATATGATGGATTACAATAAATTTATTTAAATGAATATTATTTTGTAAAATGTAATTGAAGGTGGATTTAAATGTAATTTTATTTATTTTAATAAAATGATTTAAAATTAAAATATGTACATATTGCCCGTCGCTTTCATTTTAAAATTGGAATAAGTCGTAACAAAGTAGAGGTACTGGAAAGTGTTTCTAGAAAGATCAAATTAGAGCTTGAATAAGTATTTCAGTTACATTGAAAAGAAATTATTAAATTAATTAATTTGAGGGGGTAATTTTAATTAAATTATAAATAATAAAAAAAATTTTAATTATAAATATTATAATGGGGGTTAAAGTATTTTATAAGAAAAAATTTTTAAATTTATAGTAAATTAGTATTGTGAAGGAAAATTGAAATATATGAAAATTAATTAATATATAAGTAAATTTAATTTGTTGTATCTTGTGTATCAGAGTTTATTAAAAATAATTTTTAAATAAAAAATTCTCGAATTTAAAAGAGTTAATTAGTTAAAAAGTTATTGTTTCATAAATATTTTTAATAATTAATTTGAAATGAAATGTTAATCGTTTTTAAATATATCTAGTTTTTTTAGAAATAAATTTAATTTAGAATTAAATTTTTATAAAATTAAATATTTAATTTTATAAAGATTTAATTTAATATTTTAAGGGATAATCTTTAAATTAAATTTTTATAATAATAAATTATTAATTTTAAAATCTTTAAAATTTATATTGTTTATAAATTATATTTTTTTATAAAAAATTTTAATATTTATAAAAAATTTTTAATTAAAATTTAAATTTTTATAAAAAAATAATTTTTAATTTAATAAAATTAGGTATAATGATAAAATTAGTATAATATTGGTATTAAATAAATAATTAATTTATTTAAAATTAAAATAAAGGAATTCGGCAAATATTGATATTCACTTGTTTATCAAAAACATGTCTTTTTGAATAATAATTTAAAGTCGAATCTGCCCACTGATGTAATATTAAAGGGCTGCAGTATATTGACTGTACAAAGGTAGCATAATCATTAGTCTTTTAATTGAAGACTTGTATGAATGATTTGATGAAATATAAACTGTCTCTATTTTATAATTAGAATTTAATTTTTTAGTAAAAAAGCTAAAATAATTAAAAAAGACGAGAAGACCCTATAGAGTTTTATAATTAATTTTATTAAAATTTTTTGTAAATATTAAATAAAAATAATTTAAATTATTTTATTGGGGTGATAAAAAAATTAATTAAACTTTTTTTTAATTTAAATACTGATAAGTATAACAATGATCCATATTTTATGATTATAAGAAAAAATTACCTTAGGGATAACAGCGTAATTTTTTTTTTTAGTTCAAATAGAAAAGAAAGTTTGCGACCTCGATGTTGGATTAAGATAAAATTTAAATGCAGAAGTTTAAAATTTTGATCTGTTCGATCATTAAAATCTTACATGATCTGAGTTCAAACCGGGGTGAGCCAGGTTGGTTTCTATCTTTTTATATATAAAATATTTTAGTACGAAAGGATTAAATATTTAAAAAATTTTTAAAATATGAATTTTATTAATTAATATATATATATATATAAATAGTAAAAAAATTTACTATTTTGGCAGAAAAATGTAATGATTTTAGAAATCATAAATATATAATAATTATATATATAGTAATGATAATAATAGATATTTTTAATATTATAATTGGTATTTTAATTTTAATTATTGGAGTAATAATTGGAGTTGCTTTTTTAACTTTATTAGAACGAAAAGTTTTAGGTTATATTCAGATTCGTAAAGGTCCTAATAAGGTTGGGTTTATAGGTTTATTACAACCTTTTTCAGATGCTATTAAGTTATTTACTAAAGAACAAATATATTTAAATTATTCTAATTATATTACTTATTATTTTTCTCCTATTGTGAGTTTTATTTTATCTTTAATGATTTGAATATTAATTCCTTATTATTTTAATATAATTAGATTTAATTTGGGAGTTTTATTTTTTTTTTGTTGTACTAGATTAGGGGTTTATACAATTATAATTGCTGGGTGATCTTCTAATTCTAATTATTCTTTATTGGGGGGTTTACGAGCGGTTGCTCAAACTATTTCTTATGAAGTAAGATTAAGATTAATTTTAATATCTTGTATTATTATAATTATAAATTTTAATTTAATTAGTTTTAGTTTTTATCAATCTTTAATTTGATTAATTTTTTTAATATTACCATTAAGATTATGCTGAATATCTTCAAGATTAGCTGAAACTAATCGAACTCCTTTTGATTTTGCAGAGGGGGAAAGAGAATTAGTTTCTGGGTTTAATATTGAATATAGAAGAGGTGGATTTGCTTTAATTTTTTTAGCTGAATATGCTAGAATTTTATTTATAAGTTTACTGTTTAGATTATTATATTTAGGTGGCTATAAACTAAGATTAGTATTTTATTTTAAATTAGTTTTTGTTTCATTTTTTTTTATTTGGGTTCGAGGAACATTACCTCGGTATCGTTATGATAAATTAATATATTTATCTTGAAAAATTTATTTACCTATTTCTTTAAATTTTTTATTGTTATTTATTGGGTTAAAGATTTTTTTTTATTAATTAATATATTTTTAGTATAAATTAATAGAATAATAATTCTTTCTTAAGTTTTCAAAACAAATGCTTTTACAAGCTCATTAATTATTTATTAATAAAAAATTAATTTATCTCAAAATTTATTGACTAACGGGTTTAAAATAAAATAAGAAAAGTAGATTAAAGTTAATATTTGTCCTGTTATAATATAAGGATCTTCTACAGGTCGTGCCCCAATTCATGTTAATAAAATAATTGTTGAAATTATAATTCAAAATATAATTTGATTAATTGGATAAAATTGAATTCCTTGGATTTTTTTATTGAAAGTAAAAGGTAAAATAATTAAAATTAAAATAGATATAATTAAAGCAATTACTCCTCCTAATTTATTTGGGATGGATCGTAAAATTGCATATGCAAATAAAAAATATCATTCAGGTTGAATATGAACAGGAGTTACTAAAGGATTAGCTGGGATAAAATTATCGGGGTCTCCTAAAAGGTATGGATTAGTTAATGTTAAAATTAAAAGGAAAATAAATAAAATAATAACTCCAATTAAATCTTTGAATGTAAAATAAGGGTGGAAAGGGATTTTATCTAAATTTCTATTAATTCCTAAAGGATTATTTGATCCAGTTTGATGAAGAAATAAAAGATGAATTATAGTTAATATTAAGATAATAAAAGGTAATAAGAAATGGAAAGAATAAAATCGAGTGAGAGTAGCATTATCTACAGCAAATCCTCCTCAAATTCATTGAACTAATATTGTTCCTAAATAAGGAATAGCTGATAAAAGATTAGTAATTACTGTTGCTCCTCAAAAGGATATTTGTCCTCAAGGTAACACATATCCTATAAATGCAGTTGCTATTAGAATAAATAAAATAATAACTCCAATTATTCATGTGTATAGGAAATTAAATGATTCATAGTAGATACCTCGTCCGATATGGAGGTAAATACAAATAAAAAAAAATGATGCACCGTTGGCATGTAAAGTTCGAATTAGTCATCCATAATTTACATTTCGGCAAATATAATTAACTCTATAAAATGCTAATTCAATATTAGCGGTATAATACATTGTTAAGAATAATCCTGTTAAAATTTGAATTATTAAACATAATGCTAATAAAGATCCAAAATTTCATCAAATGGAAATATTTGAAGGTCTTGGTAGATCAATTAAAGAATTATTAATGATTTTTAAAATAACATGAGTTTTTCGTAAAGGTTTAAATTTATTTGTCATTAGATTTAATTAAATTAATTATGAATTAAATGGACGTAAAGGTCCATAAAAATATTAGTGATTTTAACTACTGCAATTAGAGTAATAAATAAATAAATTACTATTATTATTATTAAAAAATAAGTTTGTTTATTGTATAATTTAGATAAATTAATATTATTTTCGTTATTAAAAAAAATAAAGTAATTGAAGAAATTATTTAATTCATAATTAATAAATAAGTTTATTCAATTTAGATTATATATTAATAAAATTCTTAGTAATCTAATAATAATTAAATTAAATAAAATTAATAATTTATTGTTTATTGTAATATTAAATAATTCATTAGAAGCAATTCTTGACACATAAATAAATAAAACTAATAATCCTCCCAAAAAAGTTAGGAATAAAATATAAGAAAATCAGTAAGTATTAATAATTATTCCAGAAATTAAGCAGGTTAATAAGGTTTGAATTAAAATTAGTAACCCTATTGATAAAGGATGTTTTAAGAAAAATAATATAAATGAAATAAGAATTATAGATAAAGAAAAAAATATTTTTAAAATTTCAAAGAATAGTTTAATAAAAATAATAATTTTGGAGATTATTGATAAAGAAATTCTTTTTCTTTGAAGTTTTTAAAATAAAAATTTTATCTTTGGTTTACAAGACCAATATTTTTAATAAACTATAAAAACTATTAATGATAAATATATGATTAATTATTTTTTTTATATATATAGTAGGGAATATAATTTTTGTTTCTAAACATAAACATTTATTAATTATGTTATTAAGTTTAGAATATATTGTTTTAAGAATTTATATAATATTAATATTATATTTAAGATTTATTGAATTTGATATATATATATTAATAGTTTTTTTAGTTTTTTCTGTATGTGAAGGGGCTCTAGGTATTTCTATTTTGGTTTCTATAATTCGTACTCATGGAAATGATTATTTTCAAAGATTTAGATTATTATAAATTATGTTAAAATTTTTATTTTATTTAATATTTATAATTCCTTTATGTTTTAAACAAAATATATTTTGATTGGTTCAAATATTATTATTATTATTAATATTTTTTTTTTTAAATTTAACAATTAATATTATAAATTATTGTAATTTAAGATATATTGTGGGATGTGATATAGTTTCTTATGGTTTAATTTTATTAAGAATTTGAATTTGTTCATTAATATTAATAGCAAGAGAGAAATTAAATAAATATAATTTTTACGTAAATTTTTTTCTTTTTAATGTTATTTTTTTATTAATTATACTATATATAACTTTTTCAGTTATAAATTTATTTATATTTTATTTATTTTTTGAAGGTAGATTGATTCCTACTTTAATATTAATTATTGGTTGGGGATATCAACCAGAGCGAGTTCAAGCGGGCATATATTTATTATTTTACACTCTTTTTGTATCTTTACCTTTATTATTAGGTATTTTTTATATTTTTAACGAAATAAATTGTATAATAATTTATTTTTTAAAATTTTATGATTATAATATATATATATTATATTTAAGAATAATTTTAGCTTTTTTGGTTAAAATACCTATATATTTTGTTCATTTATGATTACCTAAGGCTCATGTTGAAGCTCCTGTATCGGGGTCAATGATTTTAGCTGGAATTATGTTAAAATTGGGAGGTTATGGACTTTTTCGAGTTATAATTTTTATACAAATAATTTCTTTAAAATTAAATTTTTTATGAATTATTATTAGACTAATTGGTGGAGTTTATATTAGTTTAAAGTGTTTATGTCAAGTTGATATAAAATCATTAATTGCTTATTCTTCAGTTGCTCATATAGGAATAGTAATTGGGGGTATTATAACAATAAATTATTGAGGGTATTTAGGTTCTTATGTTTTAATAATTGGTCATGGATTATGTTCTTCTGGGATGTTTTGTTTAGCTAATATTAATTATGAACGATTAAATAGTCGAAGATTATTTTTAAATAAGGGAATAATAAATTTTATGCCTTCTTTAAGATTATGATGATTTTTATTATTGTCAGCTGCAATAGCAGCTCCTCCCACATTAAATTTATTAGGAGAAATTAGTTTAATTAATAGATTAGTTAGTTGATCTTGATTAACAATAATTATATTAATAATAATTTCTTTTTTTAGAGCTGGTTATAGTTTATATTTATATTCATATACTCAACATGGAAAATATAATATAAGATTATATAGATTTAGAACTGGATTATCTCGAGAATATTTATTGTTAAGTTTACATTGATTACCTTTAAATATTTTAATTTTAAAAATTGATTATTTTATGATTTGATTTTATTTGAATAATTTAAGATAAAATATTGATTTGTGGAGTCAAAAATATGATATAAATCATTTCAGATTATTAATAAAAGAATTTCTATTTGTTTTTTATGATTTTTTTTTTTTATTTTTTTTTATATTAATTAATTTTTTTATAATAATTTATTTTATTATAAATAATATAATTATTTTTTTAGAGTGAGAATTAATTTCATTTAATTCTATGAATATTGTTTTATCAATTTTATTAGATTGAATATCTTTATTATTTATAATATTTGTTTTATTAATTTCTTCATCTGTTATTTATTATAGAAAAAGATATATATCTTCTGAATTAAATTTAAATCGGTTTATTATTTTAGTTTTGTTATTTATTTTATCAATAATATTATTAATTATTAGTCCTAATATTATTAGAATTTTATTAGGTTGGGATGGTTTAGGTTTAGTTTCCTATTGTTTAGTTATTTATTATCAAAATTTAAAATCTTATAATGCTGGAATATTAACTGCTTTATCAAATCGAATTGGTGATGTTTTTATTTTAATAGTTATTTCTTGGATATTTAATTATGGTAGTTGAAATTATATTTTTTATCTTAATTTTATAAATAATGATTATGAAATAATAATTATTAGTTCCATAATTATTATTGCTGCTATAACTAAAAGAGCTCAAATTCCTTTTAGATCTTGATTACCAGCTGCAATAGCAGCTCCTACTCCTGTTTCAGCATTAGTTCATTCATCAACTTTAGTGACTGCTGGAGTTTATTTATTAATTCGATTTAATAATTTATTAATTGATATAATTTTTTTAAAGTTTTTATTATTATTATCTGGTTTAACTATATTTATAGCAGGTGTTTCAGCTAATTATGAATTTGATTTAAAGAAAATTATTGCTTTATCTACTTTAAGTCAATTAGGATTAATAATAAGAATTTTAAGAATAGGATTATCTGATTTAGCTTTTTTTCATCTTTTAACTCATGCTATATTTAAGGCTTTATTATTTATGTGTGCTGGTGTTATTATTCATATAATAAGTGATAATCAAGATATTCGTTTGATAGGGGGTATTAGTTTGTATATTCCTTTAACTTCTTTATGTATAAATATTTCTAATTTAGCTTTATGTGGAATTCCTTTTTTAGCTGGGTTTTATTCTAAGGATTTAATTTTAGAAATACTTGTTATAAGAAATTTAAATTTAATAGTTTTTTTTTTATTTTATATTTCTACAGGTTTAACAATATTTTATACAATTCGTTTATTAATATATTTAATAGTAAATGATTATAATTTATTATCAATTTATAATTTATATGATGAAGATTATATTATATTAAATAGAATATATATATTATTATTTATAAAAGTTGTGACTGGTAAAATATTAAAATGAATAATTTTTTCTTATCCTTATATAATTTATTTGCCTTTAAATTTAAAATTAATAGTTTTATATGTTAGTTTTTTAGGAATATTAATAGGTTATTTAATTAAAAATATAAAAATTTATTCGATTAATAAATTTTTAAAAATTTATGAATTAAGATTATTTTTATGTATAATATGATTTATACCTAATTTATCTACTTATGGGATAAATTATTATTTTTTAAATTTTAGACAAAAAATAATTAAAAATGTAGATATAGGTTGAAGAGAGTTATATAGAGGTCAAGGTATGTTTAATATTTTAAAAAATTATTCTATTTTTAGAAGATATTTACAAATAAATAACTTAAAAATTTATTTATTTAGATTTATTATATGAATAATATTTATTTTTATAATAGTTTTAATTAAAAATTATTTAAATAGCTTAAAAAGAGTATAATATTGAAGATATTAGGGTAATTATTTATAATTTTTAAATATTTATAAAAATAATTATTTTAAATTTACAATGAAAATGTAATGTTTTATTTAAACTATATAAATGAGAAATATTAATGATTTTAATCACTAAAAATTAAGTTAGCAGCTTAATTTAATTATATTTCATAAAATAAATTTAATTGGAAAATAATTTCAATAGTATCATTAACAGTGATATACCTCTATTTTGGTTTCAATTAATTTTATATTAAATAAGGAGTATAGTTAACTCTTTCTTTTAAGTCGAAATTAAATGCAAAATTGCTTCTTATTTAAGATAAATTGATAATTCAATATTTTTTGATTGCAAATCAAAAGTTTTGTGTATAAACTATAATCCTTAATTTAATTCAAATTATAAATTTATAGTTAATAAATATAATTTATTTTTAATTTGTTCAATTTAATATATTTTGATTTCACTCATGGTATAATCCTAATAATAAAATAATAATAAAAAAAAATCTAGTTTTTGTTCAGATAATAAAATTGGTTATTTTAAATGTAGAAATTATTGGGAAAATTAAAGCAATTTCGACATCAAAAATTAAAAAAATTACGGTAATTAAAAAAAAATGAAGTGAAAATGGGTTTCGTGCTGAGGATTTAGGATCAAATCCACATTCAAAAGGTGAGCATTTTTCTCGATCTTTTAAAGATTTTTTTGATAAAATTATTGATAAAATTATAATAATATTAGAAATAATAATAATAATAATTGAGATTAAAAAAATTAGAATAATTATTTATATTAAATTATTTTAAACTTTTTGATTGGAAGTCAAATATACTAAATATATTATATAAATAATTAGTTACCTCATCAGTAAATAGAAATATATAAAAATAATCAAACTACATCAACAAAATGTCAATATCATGCTGCAGCTTCAAATCCAAAATGATGTTTATTAGAAAAATGAAAAAATAAATGTCGGATAAAACATGTTAATAAAAATATTGTTCCAATGATTACATGTAAACCATGAAATCCTGTTGCTATAAAAAATGTTGAGCCATAAATTCTATCTGCAATAGTAAATGGAGCTTCATAATATTCGTAAGCTTGTAAAATTGTAAAGTAAATTCCTAATAAAATGGTAATTATTAATCTTTGTTTAGTTTGAGAATAATTATTTTCTATTAAAGCATGGTGGGCTCAAGTTACAGTTACTCCTGAGGTGATTAAAATAATTGTATTAAGTAAGGGAATTTGGAAAGGGTTAAAGGGAGTAATATTTGAAGGGGGTCATATAATTCCAATTTCAATGTTAGGAGATAAACTTCTATGAAAAAATGCTCAAAAAAATGAGATAAAGAAAAATACTTCTGAAATAATAAATAAAATTATACCTCATCGTAATCCTTTTAAAACAAGAATTGTATGTTTTCCTTGAAAGGTTCCTTCTCGACATACATCTCGTCATCATTGGTATATAGTTAAAATAATAATTAAATAACCTAAAATTAATAAATTTATGTTAAAATTATGAAATCATTTAATTAAACCAGTAACAAAAGTTATTGTTCCAATTGCTCCTGTTAAAGGTCATGGACTATAATCTACTAAGTGATATGGGTGATTATGTATTGTTGACATTAATTAACTTCATTAGAATAAAGAGTTCTTAGAATTGCAATAACATATGATTGAATTACTGCAACTGCAGCTTCTAAGGTTAGTAATAAAATTTGAATTAAAATTAAAATAATAATTAGATAATTAGGTATATTAATTCCTGTTCTACTTAATAAAGTTAAAAGAAGATGGCCAGCAATTATATTAGCTGTTAAACGAACAGCTAGAGTTCCTGGTCGAATTACATTACTAATAGTTTCAATTAAAACTATAAAAGGTATTAAAATTGAAGGGGTTCCTTGAGGGATTATATGAATAAATATATGATTGGAATTATTAATTCAACCATAAAATATAAATCTTAATCATAGGGATAAAGTAATAGATAATGAAATAGTTAAATGACTTGTTCTTGTAAAAATGTAAGGAAATAATCCTAAAAAATTATTAAATAATACAAAGGAAAATAATGAAATAAAAATAAATGTTGATCCTTTAAATCTATTAGGCCCTAAAAGATTTTTAAATTCTAAATGAAGTTTAGAAATAATTATATTTCATATAATAAATTGACGATTTGGGATTAATCAAAATGAATAGGGAATAAAAAAAATTCCTAATATTGTTCTTAATCAGTTAAGAGGAATATTAAATAAATTAGTTGAGGGGTCAAAAATTGAAAATAAATTAGTTATCATTTTCAATTAAAAGATAATTTTTTTTTATTTGAATACAAATAATTTTTATTGTTATTATTAATATTATAAATATAATAATTTATGATATTAAATAAAATGAAAATTAAAATAAATATAAAAAATGAGATAATTCAATTAATTGGTATTATTTGAGGAATAAAAGAATATTATATTAATAATAATTTAAATTTGACATATTTATGTTATAATTTAACTAATTCTTTAATTCATTAGAAGTAAATGTTAATTTACTATAAAATGGTTTAAGAGACCAGTACTTACTTTCAGTCATCTAATGAAGAATAATTATTAATTCAATTAATAAAATTTTTAATTGAAATGCTTTCAATTACAATAGGTATAAATCTATGATTAGCACCACAAATTTCAGAACATTGACCAAAAAAAATTCCTGGTCGATTAATAAAAAAATTAGTTTGATTTAATCGACCAGGATTAGCATCAATTTTTACTCCTAATGAAGGTACTGTTCATGAATGAATAACATCAGTTGCAGTGACTAAAATACGAATTTGATTATTTATTGGTAATGTAATTCGATTATCAACATCTAGTAAGCGAAAATTATTTGATTCATTAAAATTAATTATATATGAATCAAATTCAATATTTTTAAAATCTGAATATTCATAACTTCAATATCATTGATGACCAATTGATTTTAAAGTAATTAAAGGATTATTTAATTCATCTAATAAATATAATAAACGTAATGAAGGTAAAGCAATAAAAATTAGGGTGATTGCTGGTAAAATAGTTCAAATTATTTCAATTAATTGTTCTTCGAGTAAGAATCGATTAATAAATTTATTAAAAAATAATGAAATTATTATGTAACTAACTAATACAGTAATTATAATTAAAATAATTAGAGTATGGTCATGAAAAAAAATAATTTGTTCTATTAGTGGGGAAGCTCTATTTTGTAAGTTAAGATTAGATCATGTTGCCATTTCTAAAAAAAGGATAATCCTTTATAAATGGGGTTTAAATCCATTACATATAATCTGCCATATTAGAAATTTCTTAAAATAGGTAATTCATTATAAGAATGTTCAGCAGGAGGTAAGTTTTGGAATCATTCAATAGAAGATGATATATTAAAAGGAAATAAGATAATTCGTTGATTTACAAATGATTCTCAAATAATTATTATTATTATTATTATAGATAGTAAAGAAATATATGATCCAAAAGAGGAAATAATATTTCAAGAAATGTATCTATCTGGATAATCTGAATATCGTCGAGGTATCCCAGCTAATCCTAAAAAATGTTGAGGGAAAAAAGTTAAATTTACTCCTAAAAATATGGAAATAAATTGAATTTTTAATAGAAATGGATTTAATGTAAGTCCGGTAAATAAAGGATATCAATGAATAAAACCTCCAAAAATAGCGAATACCGCTCCTATAGATAAAACATAATGAAAATGAGCAACTACATAATAAGTGTCATGTAAAGTAATATCAATAGATGAATTAGCTAAAATTACTCCAGTTAAGCCACCTACAGTAAATAAAAATACAAATCCTAAACTTCATAATATAGAAGGTCTGTAATTAATTTGGGTTCCATGTAAAGTTGCTAATCATCTAAAAATTTTAATTCCAGTAGGAACTGCAATAATTATAGTTGCTGATGTGAAATAAGCACGAGTATCAATATCTATACCTACTGTAAATATATGATGGGCTCATACAATAAATCCTAATAATCCAATTGCTATTATAGCATAAATTATTCCTAAACATCCAAAAGTTTCTTTTTTTCCTCTTTCTTGAGAAATAATATGTGAGATTATTCCAAATCCTGGAAGAATAAGAATATAAACTTCTGGGTGACCAAAAAATCAAAATAAATGTTGATATAAGATAGGATCTCCTCCTCCGGCGGGATCAAAAAAGGATGTATTTAAATTTCGATCAGTTAATAATATAGTAATAGCTCCTGCTAATACAGGTAAAGATAATAATAATAGTAATGCTGTAATACCTACAGCTCATACAAATAATGGTATTTGATCAAATGATAAATTTCTAATACGTATATTGATAATTGTTGTAATGAAATTAATAGCTCCTAAAATTGATGAAATTCCAGCTAAATGAAGAGAAAAAATAGCTAAATCAACAGAAGATCCTTGGTGAGCAATATTAGCTGATAAAGGGGGGTAAACTGTTCATCCTGTTCCTGCTCCATTTTCTACAATACTTCTCGAAATAAGTAAAGTTAAAGAAGGAGGTAAAAGTCAAAATCTTATATTATTTATACGGGGGAATGCTATGTCAGGGGCTCCTAATATTAATGGTACTAATCAATTTCCAAATCCTCCAATTATAATAGGTATAACTATGAAAAAAATTATAATAAAAGCATGAGCTGTAACAATAGTATTATAAATTTGATCATCCCCAATTAAAGATCCTGGGTTTCCTAATTCAGTTCGAATTAGTAAACTTAATGAGGTACCTACCATTCCTGCTCAAATTCCAAAAATAAAATATAAAGTTCCAATATCTTTATGATTAGTAGAATAAAGTCATTTTCGCAAGTAAAAAAAAAATAAAATGGCTGAGGTATAAGCGATAAATTGTAAATTTATTTACGAAAATATTTCTCTTTTATTATATCACAAATTGTGTTAAGTCTTATATTCAATAATGATTTAAAATTGCAAATTTTAAGGGGTAAAAAAATTACTAAGGCTTAAAGAATTTTCTTTATAAATAATTTTGAAGATTATTAGTTTATTTTAACTTAAAACCTTAGATAAAATAAAAAGTTCTAAGAATTATTCCTATAATAGAAATTAAACTAATACACATAATACTTATAAAATAATTATTTTTTAAAAAAATTTTGAATCATTTTAATTTTAAATAATTAAATAATATACAAGAATAGATAATGCGAATGTAATAAAAAAGAGTAATTAAACTTATTATAATAAAAATAAAAGTTATAAAATAAAATTTATTTATTATTATAAAATTAATAATAATTCATTTAGGGAAAAATCCTAAAAAAGGGGGTAATCCTCCTAAAGATAGAAAATTAATAAAAATAAAAAATTTTAATATTAAATTTATATTAAAAATAAATAATTGATTAATAAAATAAATATTTATGGTATAAAAAGTAAAACATATAATACTAATTAAAAATGAATATATAAAAAAATATAGTAATCATAAAGATTCTCTAATTAAAATTGATGCTATTATTCAACCTAAATTATTAATTGATGAAAATGATAATAATTTTCGTAAAGAAGTTTGGTTAATACCACCAATAGCACCAATAATTGTATTTAATATTATAATTAAAATTAAAAAATTTTTATTTAAATAATATGATAATAAAATTATGGGGGTAATTTTTTGTCAAGTTATTAAAATAAAACAATTTAATCATGATATACCTTCAATAATATTTGGGAATCAGAAATGAAAGGGGGCTGAACCTATTTTTATTATTATTGAAGAATTAATTAATAAGGAAAATAAATTATTGATTTCAAAATTTTTTATTAAGATTAATTTTAATAAAATTGAGAATAAAAAATTAATTGAGGCAATAGATTGAGTAAGAAAATATTTTAAAGAAGCTTCGGAAGCTAATAAGTTATTAGAGTTAGAAATTAGGGGGATAAATCTTAATAAATTAATTTCTAATCCAATTCAACATCCAATTCAAGAATTTGATGAAATTGAAATTAATGTTCTAAAAATTAAGATAAAAAAAAAGAATATTTTATTTGAATTTATATTAAATAAGATAAAAAATATTTCATTTTTACATTTAAATTTAAAATTTATAGTAATATATTTGAATTATTTTTTTATATGTATATATTTTAGTGTAAGATGCACAATAATTTTTGATATTATTAGATATAGTTTGATTCTATAAAATATAATTAATAAAGGTAATTTATATTACATTATTTATTCTATCAGAATAATCCTTTATTCAGGCACTTTATTTTTAAAAAAAAGGGTATTCCTTTATATTTGGGGTATGAACCCAAAAGCTTTATTTAGCTTATTTTTAA